TCTGCTCACAAAGCGAGAAGAGTAATTGATCAAATTCGTGGGCGGTCCTATGAAGAAACACTTATGATACTAGAACTTATGCCTTATCGAGCATGTTATGCCATTTTAAAATTGGTTTATTCTGCAGCAGCAAATGCCAATCACAATAAGGGTTTGAACGAAACAAGTTTAATCATTAGTAAAGCCGAAGTCAACGAGGGCACAACTGTGAAAAAATTAAAGCCCCGGGCTCGAGGACGGGGTTATCCTATAAAAAGATCCACTTGTCATATAACTATTGTATTGAAAGATATATCTTTAGATGAAGAGGAAGAAATAGATAAAAGGAAATTCTATAAATTAGAGCTGAGGAATACTTAAAGGAAGAATATTTTATATTATAAAAAATACAAATACGCTATATTATGTTATGCTTAAAAAAAATCGAATGAATAAAAAAAAAATACAAACAGATGTCACGTTTCACGATATATATAGTAGTGGGGGATTATGGGACAAAAAATAAATCCACTTGGTTTCAGACTTGGTGCAACCCAAGGTCATCATTCTCTTTGGTTTGCACAACCAAAAAATTATTCAAAGGATCTACAAGAAGATCAAAAAATACGAGATTGTATCAAAAATTATGTGCAAAATAATATGAAAATATCCTCTAATGTAGAGGGAATTGCACGTATAGAGATTCAAAAAAGAATTGATTTGATTCAGGTCATAATCTATATGGGATTCCCCAAGTTATTAATAGAAGACAGGACTCGAAGAATCGAAGAATTACAGACGCATGTACAAAAAGAACTCAATTGTGTAAACCGAAAACTCAACATTGCTATTACAAGAATTGCAAATCCTTACGGGCACCCCAATATTCTTGCAGAATTTATAGCCGGACAATTAAAGAATAGAGTTTCATTTCGCAAAGCAATGAAAAAAGCTATTGAATTAACTGAACAGGCAGGTACAAAAGGGATTCAAGTACAAATTGCAGGGCGTATCGACGGAAAAGAAATTGCACGTGTTGAATGGATCCGAGAAGGTAGAGTTCCTCTACAAACCATTCGAGCTAAAATTGATTATTGTTCCTATGCAGTTCGAACTATCTATGGGGTATTAGGCATCAAAATTTGGATATTTGTAGACGAGGAATAATAAGAACTTACTTGACTTATATTTAGTTCTATCTGGTGATAAAACAAAAAATGGCAAACTCTTTCATTCTTTTTCTGGTAAATAATAAAAAAAAAAAAAGAACAATTCTATAAGGTTGAATAAAAATTCGATTAATCATTTGATATAATTGCTATGCTTAGTGTGTGACTCGTTGGTTTTTTTAGGGTTGGGATTCAAAAAAATGGACAGCCCATAGTACAAACTGATAACTATAGAACTAATAACCAACTCATCACTTCGTGTTATCTGGATAGAAAGAACCAGTCAAGATATGATATATAAGTCATATCATTGTAGCAACTGAAATCTTTTTTACATAAACAAACAAAAAAAATCTGATTATGGGTTGTAAAGCAATATAAAGTATACAGATAAATGGAAGGGTGAGAGAAAGATAGAAAAAGAATATTAATGATATATAATTCCAATATGTAAGGTCTATGAGTCATCTCATATAAAGGGAATGTAATAAAGCATCAATACTGATTGATCCATAATTAGACAGTGCATAGAACACAAAATCAAGAGCCCCGAGCCAATAAAGACTGAGAAGGTTGACTCAAGAATAAATTTAATTGGAGGCTCCGTTGTAAAATTCAGACCTAATCATTAATCGAGAAGTGGTGGGAACGACAGAACCTGTGAATGCATAAGATTCTATTGAAAACGAATCCTAATGATTCATTGAGTAGGATGGCGGAACGAACCAGAAACCTATTCATTTATTCTGAGAGGTCATGTCATAGACTAATCTTACAACTGAATGTTGAAAGAGTAAATATTCGCCCGCGAATTTTTTTTATTTCTAAATTTTAGTCGATTCGAAATAAAAGGAAAAACAAAATAAAGATTCATTATAGCGTTCTACCAAAACGACATTATCTATAAATAGAATACGTGTTAAATTATATATTAAAACACAAAAAATTTCTAATTTCTAATCGATTAGATCAAATTTCAAAGAATCCCACGATTCCATATATTATTAACCGTGTATTTTTTTTTTGTTTAATTATTTAAAATTGTTTAATTCGCGAGGAGCTGGATGAGAAGAAACTCTCGTGTCCGGTTCTGTAGTAGAGATGGATGGAATTGCTAAACAACCATCAACTATAACCCCAAAAGAACCAGATTCCGTAAACAACACAGAGGAAGAATGAAAGGAATATCTTATCGAGGTAATCGTATTTGCTTCGGTAGATATGCTCTTCAAGCGCTTGAACCCGCTTGGATCACATCTAGACAAATAGAAGCAGGGCGGCGAGCAATGACACGAAATGCACGCCGCGGTGGAAAAATATGGGTACGCATATTTCCAGACAAACCTGTTACAGTAAGACCTACAGAAACACGTATGGGTTCGGGGAAAGGATCTCCCGAATATTGGGTAGCTGTCGTTAAACCCGGTAGAATACTTTATGAAATGAGCGGAGTAGCAGAAAATATAGCTAGAAGGGCTATTTCAATAGCGGCATCTAAAATGCCTATACGAACTCAATTCATTCTTTCTGGATAGGAATGTAGAAACAAACGAAAGGGGTTTTTGGGATGAAAAAAAAACAATTGCAGGTTTCTTTTTTTGTTTTGAACAAATAATATTTCTTTTTTTTTTTTTTATTTATACCTTTGCATTGAAAAAGAAAAAACCGATAAAAAAATGATATGATTCAACCTCAAACCCATTTGAATGTAGCGGATAACAGCGGGGCCCGAGAATTGATGTGTATTCGAATCATAGGAGCTAGTAATCGACGATATGCTCATATTGGTGACATTATTGTTGCTGTAATCAAGGAAGCAGTACCAAATACACCTCTAGAAAGATCAGAAGTGGTCCGAGCTGTCATTGTACGTACTTGTAAAGAACTCAAACGCGACAACGGTATGATAATACGATATGATGACAACGCTGCGGTTGTTATTGATCAAGAAGGAAATCCAAAAGGAACCCGAATTTTCGGCGCGATCGCCCGGGAATTAAGACAGTTAAATTTCACTAAAATAGTTTCATTAGCACCTGAAGTATTATAGGGGAAGACCTTAATATAGTATTTGAATGAAATTGTTAATATAGTATTTGAATGAAATTGATTAAATTTATTTAATTTATTAGTAAATTGTTTATCTATCACGTATATATCTTTAATAATTCATAAATAAAAAAAAAAAAAAAAGAATTCATAAATATTAAAAAATTCAGAAAAAAAGAAAAAGAGCATGTTGATTATATCAAAATTCGGGGGAAACAAAAATCTTAGTTTATCATGAGTAAAGACACTATTGCTGACATAATAACCTCTATACGAAATGCTGACATGAATAAAAAAAGAACAGTTCGAATACCATCTACTAACATCACTGAAAATATTGTTAAAATCCTTTTACAAGAAGGTTTTATTGAAAACGTGAGAAAACATCAAGAAAGCAATAAATATTTTTTGGTTTTAACCCTACGACATAGAAGAAATAGGAAAGGACCATATAGAACTGTTTTAAATTTAAAACGGATCAGTCGACCCGGTCTACGAATATATTCTAACTATCAACGAATTCCTAGAATTTTAGGCGGAATGGGGGTTGTAATTCTTTCTACTTCTCGAGGTATAATGACAGACCGAAAGGCTCGACTAGAAGGAATCGGCGGAGAAGTTTTGTGTTATATATGGTAATCTTTCTAATAGCCGACACGGTCATATTTGTGAAAAAAGAGAAAGGACAAGTTTATAATATTATCCCTCTTACATTAGTTGATACTTCAAAGCGGTTTTACCTGGAATGAAACAACAAAAATGGATTCATGAGGGTTTAATTACTGAACAACTTACCGATGGTATGTATCTTCCGGATTCGTTTAGATAACAAAAAAATTATTCTGGTTTTTGTTTCGTAAAGGATTTCATGTAGTTTTATACGTATACTACCAGGAAATAGACTAAAAATTGAGGTAAGTCCTTATGATTCAACCAAAGGGCGTATAATTTAGAGACTCCAAAGCAAAGACTTGAATGATTAGGCGGTTTTTTCAATTTCAACATTCTTTCGTGAGGATACAATTCGAAATTAAAAATTTCAAGAAACTTATTTTCTTCCAATTAAGTAGATTCGGTATTAAAAAAAGGAATGACAAATATGAAAATAAGGGCCTCCGTTCGTAAAATTTGTGAAAAATGTCGATTAATCCGTAGGCGGGGACGAATTATAGTAATTTGTTCTAACCCGAGACATAAACAAAGACAAGGATAATCTTTCTAAAACAAAAAGACTCTCGAAATCTAAAGGACCCGATGTACAGATGTACAAATAAATAAATAAAATAAGTAAAAAAAAAAAAAAAAAACAAAGAATAAGGATCTGTTTTGACATGAAATGGATATATCCATATATCTCTGACTTATATTTATGAGATGATAAAATATGGCAAAACCTATACCAAAAATTGGTTCGCGTAGAAATAGACGTATTGGTTCACGTAAGAATACACGTAGAATTCCCAAGGGAGTTATTCATGTTCAAGCAAGTTTCAACAATACCATTGTGACTGTTACAGATGTACGGGGTCGAGTAATTTCTTGGTCCTCTGCCGGGGCTTGTGGATTCAAGGGTACAAGAAGGGGTACACCATTTGCCGCTCAAACCGCAGCAGGAAATGCTATTCGGACAGTAGTGGATCAAGGTATGCAACGAGCAGAAGTTATGATAAAAGGCCCGGGTCTCGGAAGAGATGCGGCATTAAGAGCTATTCGTAGAAGTGGTATACTATTAAGTTTCATACGGGATGTAACTCCTATGCCACATAATGGCTGTAGGCCTCCTAAAAAAAGACGTGTGTAAAA